GGGAAGGTATAGTAATGCTATGAATGACCCAGTATCGAATACTGGTAATAATATCAGCAAAAGAACGTTCTCCTGTGCTTCCAGACATGCCGAGCTCCACGTATTCTTGTACAGTCAAAAAGGGGATCGATTCCGTAAAAGATGAGATCAGTAAATGGGAATTCACTGAAATTGAATCTTTGTGAGATCGTCAATAGGGTACCAAGGGTGTCTTTAGAGTATACCGAATCAGTATAGCTATCCTTCTTCTGACACAGCAACGCAATTTCACAATTAGTATCTAAATGGAGTGCTAGAGACTTTCTTTTTTCTTTTATTGTTGCCTGTCGATGTAGTATTCTATACTATTCAATAAAAAAATTTTCAAATTCCTGTAGTAGTATAAGGGTTCTCTCCATTATCGGCTTCGGATTAGAAACTGAAGATCAGATAAAATGTGAATACAACGGGTTGCTTTCAAATAATTCGCGAGTGGGATTATCATATTCCATTCCCCTACACCTACAATTCAATTAGATCCAAAATATAAAAATATTCTTTCTTTTTGTGTTTGTAGAATATGTTTTTTGTTGGAACCCCCCCTTTTTTTTTTCATTTTTAAGGAATTGGTTAGTTGTCCAGTAAGAAGTAAGACTAGCCGATAGTCTTCGACGAAAGAAAGAGAACAAAGAAGAAAATAATCAATATTCGCGATGCACGCATTGTTGTATTAGAACCAAAAGGCCGTTCTTGATCGAATTATAATTATAAAAGGGCGGGGGGCTCTCTAATTTAAGATATGTAAAGAAAAAATGTATAAGTTTCGCACGATTAGATCATGCGAAACTCTTTTTCTTCTCATTAGAGATATTATGAGAATGAACCTACTACTGAATCTAATGAGGTCAAATCAAATTAAAGTAAAAAAGAAAAGGGAAAGTAATAAAGTAAAAGTAAAAAAAAGGGAGATTCTAGTATAATATAAGGTCATTCTTTGTTCGAAAATACACAATGTATTCGATACAATAATAAAAAAAAAGATCAAAATAAAAATAGAAATGATTTTCCAATTTTAAAGCGATTCAATTTCATTTTTTGAATGAAGTTACACAACAGAGTTTTTTATTATTTCTAATTTTGATTATTAATTATATAATATTAGTATAAGAATATTAGTTTTTAAGATGAATCTGTTGATTGGGAATTAGGGGATGCTCAGATATCACAGATGATGAATTGATTTCTTACCTATGTCACTCCCATTTTTTTTTATTACTGTTTAGAAGGATTGATGAATCAAAAACTTTCAATTGAAAGAATAAGTGAAATTGGTCTTTTTGCTTATTCTTGTTTGTATCTTTCAAAAATTTGAATTTAGGGAAGTGCTTTCTAAACATATGTATAAAAAGACCATATTTCATTTAGCCTCTTTATGCTTACTATAACTAGTTATTTCGGTTTTCTACTAGCGGTTTTAACTATAACCTCAGCTCTATTTATCGGGTTGAACAAGATACGACTTATTTGAAATTAATTGAACAAACGATTCATAAAAAAACGAAATCTTTCTGTGTTATTCCATATATTCTATAGTTTCTTAAGTTTCTTACCGTGTCAATTTCCAATTTTTGGTCATTGAGATTCATGGGCAATATGAATTAATAGTTAAGAATAGATATTACCTCTCCTTTTCCTCTTTCAAACAAATTGAAATGATTGAAGTTTTTCTATTTGGAATTGTCTTAGGTCTAATTCCTATTACTTTGGCTGGATTATTTGTAACCGCATATTTACAATACAGACGCGGCGATCAGTTGGACCTTTAATTAATTAATAGCTCTTTTTTTGATTGACCCCTACTTGCTTTATTAATTTTAATACATAGGGCAGGGATCAAATTGAAATTGCTGTTCAATTATTTCATTTCAGTGTAATTTTCGACCTAAGAATAACAAGAATGGGATCACGCTCTGTAGGATTTGAACCTACGACATCGGGTTTTGGAGACCCGCGTTCTACCGAACTGAACTAAGAGCGCTTTATTATCACACTAAATATTTTGTAAGTAACCCTAATATATTATATTTTTGCATGCGTATCCTATTCTATAGTAGAATAGAGTCAAATGAAAGATTGATCATGTTATGGATGCCCAATTTAATCGATTTCAATTGGTCCCTCGTTACGATTCCTGCTCATAAGATAAGTAATAGAATAGGTAGGGATGACAGGATTTGAACCCGTGACATTTTGTACCCAAAACAAACGCGCTACCAAGCTGCGCTACATCCCTTTCAATTGGGTTACAGTGTCATTGTAGAGAATACCCGTATTGTTTTCCACATCTTTATTTACTCCATTTCTATACAAAAATTATCTTGTCATTTCTTCTTTTTGATCTCATATCATAGAACATATAATTAATTATTAATTAATTATAATAAACTACTTATATGCGTTACGTATAATGAAACCCGCTGTAAAAAAAATGAATATTTTGGGGAAACGCTGGTACAGAAAAGGGCACGTTTTTTTTAAGAAAAGGAATATTCTACTGAATCGTTGTACATTTCAATTTGAATTAGGGATTCCGCGGACAAATACAAGCGATCATTAACTCCATATATGTCTGATCATATATGTATTACAAATTCCAATAAAGAAGGAGGATTTCAAATAAAATGCGAGATCTAAAAACATATCTCTCCGTGGCGCCGGTAGTAAGTACTATATGGTTCGGGTTTTTAGCAGGTCTATTGATAGAGATCAATCGTTTATTTCCGGATGCGCTGATATTCCCCTTTTTTTCATTCTAGTTAGTAACATGGGAAGTGGTGAAGAAGATTAGGGATTTAATAAAATCTCTGTGACTAATCCCTCCCCTTCCCATCTTTTAATTTTAGAATTTTTAAAATTTGAATAAGTTCGAAAAGAGAAAGAATAAAAGTGGATTCAAATTCAGTGAAACTCGGAACTCGGGCCTCAGGCCCGAGGCTCGAATTAAAATAAAATTTTTCATTTAAATTATTTAAATGAAAATAATTAAAAAGAGAATGAGAACGGAAATGGAAATTGATGGATAGGTCAACAATATCATACAAAATACTTAAATGAAAGACGAAACGCTATATTGGGATTAGAAATGTAGTTAGAAATCATTGTATTACTTATTATTACTATCTTGATTGCAACGAAATTTTTCATAATTTTATTTCGAGTTAGCAACTTCTATTTTTTTTTTCGTTCCTTTTTTCTCTTTGGATCGCAAAATAGAATAGTTGAGTGAATCAAAAATACAAAGGGGGTTCATGGCCAAGGGGAAAGATGTTCGAGTAACAGTTATTTTGGAATGTACCAATTGTGCTGTTCGAAATGATGCTAATAAGGAATCAAAGAGGGTTGGTATTTCCAGATATATTACTCAAAAGAATCGACACAATACGCCTAGTCGATTGGAATTGAGAAAATTCTGTCCCTTTTGTTACAAATATACAATTCATGGGGAGATAAAGAAATAGATGGAACCGATTACACATATGTATTGTATGTCATCCTTCCAAGGAAGATGAAAAATGTCATATACCATATATTATATATAACATATATTTAAAGATAAACAAACCAAAAAGAAATCCCCGACAAAATTAGGATTTTCGGGATAAGGAATAAACAAATCATGGATAAATCCAAGCGACTCTATTTTAAATCCAAGCGATCTTTTCGTAGGCGTTTGCCCCCGGTTGGGTCGGGGGATCGAATTGATTATAGAAACATGAGTTTAATTAGTCGATTTATTAGTGAACAAGGAAAGATATTATCTAGACGGGTGAATAGATTAAACTTAAAACAACAACGATTAATTACTATTGCTATCAAGCAAGCTCGTATTTTATCTTTGTTACCCTTTCTTAATAATGAGAAACAATTTGAAAGAGGTGAGTCGGCTGCTAGAACTGCGGGTCTTAGAATCAAAAAGGGGGATAGGCTTACTCTTCACTTGAATCAAAATTCCAATACGAACTCAAAGGCGGATTGATGTTTTGTTCGAAAAATTCGCGAATTAAGATGTGAGTGTCGTGTCATAAGAAAAAAAGTATCGGGGAAAAAGAATAAATCTTTTTTTATTGAACGTCTTGTTTGTTCATTTTGACGACTTTATCACATTATTTGATTATATTTTATCATACTAATTTCTATTCTACCTTCCCGGAGTTAATTTTACAGCGCACTCCATTAAAATTTAAAACATTCCTATGGAGTCCTTCCAATCTACTTATTTTATAATCTCAGTGGAAATCATAGAAAGACAATTTCTATTTAATATAGCTATTTGCGCAAGTATTTTACGATTAAGAAGCAACTGCTTCTTGTACAGATTGTGTATGATAATATTATAACTATAGTATACTAAATTCCCTCGAATTGCTGCATTTATCCGAGTGATCCACAAACGGCGAAAATATCTCTTTTGCCTACCTCTATCCCGATAAGCCGAAAACAAAGCTCTTATTTTCTGTTGAGTAATAGTTCGAGTAAGTCTTGAATGAGCCCCTCGAAAGCTTGATGCAAATAAACGAATTTTTGTTCTACGTCTCCGAGCTATACATCCTCGTTTAATTCTGGTCATTGAATAAATGAAACTTTGATAAATAACTAATTGATTTCTTTTCTTTCAGTTATTCCCTTCCCCTTTACTAGTTTGTTAATAACAAAACGGATCCTTCCAATGTATAAAATAAAAACTCCAACGGCTTTTGCTACTATAACCTTCCCGCCCACGATTTTTTCTTTTTTTTTTATAGGCATTTTACCTCGAAATAAGAAATAATATTGATACTAGATATTAAAAAAAGCATATTAATATTAAATAAAAACAAAAAGTAGTAAATATAAAATAGAAATGAATAAAAAAAAAATAGTGGGTTCCATCGTTTCTATGGTTACTTCTTAAACGGCGAGATCCCTTCTATACACCGGAGCCCCTTCTTTTCTTTCATTTAATCAATGCTATTGTTAACTTGTACAGTTCACACTTTTTGGCTCTACCCATGAATTATTCAGTAATCCGTCTTTCACAACGAGATCCACTTATACAGTAACGGTATTTAATTATGAAGATTAACTGTGTAGCTGACCCTCTTAGTCCGTTGTTGAAAGAGTAAGGGCGTAATCTTTCTTGCCTTTAAATGGGATTCCCCCCGCTTAATGGATAAACATTTGCTACCAATGGGAAATTCTTTCTCATCTTAAATTGAAAATGGAGACAATTGGATTTACACCACTAGAAACCATAAATTTTGATACACAATAGAAGGGTATGATAGATACTTTTTAGATAGTGAATGGGGTTCTTCCGTTTTATTTTATCTTATTTACTGTTACTGATCACTGATACTGGAAAAATGGGTTCTTTTCTTTTGCCCCAGTCCATGCTCTGAACGAGTCACACATACACCCTAGTACATGTTCCTCGTCGCTGAGGGCATCCCCCAAGGGCGGGGGATTTCGTAACATTTCTGATTGGCTTTCTCGTCTTTCTAATAAGTTGTTTAATAGTTGGCATGTTGACTCGTATACATAATGAGCTGGTTTAGATCGATCCTAACCGGCCGATTAGGAATTACTTCTATAGTAATAAATTAATTAATAGAATACTCTATCAAACCCAGTAAGAAGATAAAATTTCAAATGGCGTATTTGTATTTGCGCGAAATCCCTGTTATTTTTTATTCTACCCCTACATGATCAACAATTCCATGAGCTTGGGCTTCTGTTGCTGACATAAAAACATCTCTTTCCATGTCTTCGGATACAACCCATAGAGGTGTGCCTGTTCTTTGTACATAAACCCTTGTAATGGTTTCGCGCAGCTTCATCATTTCTTCCGCTTCCAGGATAAATTCTCCTGCGGGTGCCTCATAAAAAGAACTAGCAGGTTGATGGATCATTACCCTGATTATATAACCTAATAAATGGTTCTTCTATCTCGAAGAGAAATCAAAGAGAATAAATTAAATAACGAGTAATGATATGAAAACCAAAAGATAGAATTGAACAACCAACCGTACAGGCATCTCTTGCGCATTGCATACGGCTATACAATGGAATTTACTTTATAACCTCCATTCCATTGAAGAAGTATAAAATCAAATTCAAATATTCAAATATAGGGCCTATCAGACCCCGATCGGTAAATAATCCAATAACCATCCTTCATTTTATTTTGGAGTAGTTAAAACATACTATGATGGTTCCGTTGCTTTATATATTTATTTAGTCTGTTATTAAGCAATCCCAAAGTTTCTTTTTTTTGTATTCTTTCCTAAGATAAATATTGTTATTATCCCTCTGGTGTGAAAACAAAAAAGTTTGTGACGCTGCAATAGGCTTCCGATAAATCAGATAAAATCGGAAATGCCCTTTATCTCATACTATTCGTTCGATATATAATCTAATGATTGATTTTTGAAAAAAAAAAAAAACAAAAATAAAAAAAAAAGGGTTTCTCATATCGAATTCAAAATGCCATGCTATTATTACTTAATAGTCATATTTCATATGGCGAAGGCATAGTCTTCTTTTTTCTCTCAAATACAAAACTCATTGGCGCCGAGCATGAGGGAATGCTAGACGTTTGGTAATTTCTCCTCCGACCAGAAGAAAAGATCCTATTGAAGCGGCCAATCCCATGCATATTGTCTGTACATCTGGTTGTACAAATTGCATAGTATCATAAATAGCTACTCCGGGTATTACCCACCCCCCGGGAGAGTTTATAAACAAATACAGATCTTTGCTATCATCCTCTAGACTGAGATATACCATAAGACCAATAATTTGATTCGAGAGATCGCTATCAACCTCTTGGCCTAAAAAAAGTAATCTTGCTCGATAAAGTCGGTTGATTAGGATATAATTGTATCCTTAGGAACCGTACGCGCACCTTTTGATGCATACGGTTTACCAAAAATCGCGCAAAAAAAAAAGAATCAATGTGTAGATTGCAGCCCTCATTCTTTTTTATTTTCATAGGGGGCTCTTTCTAACTTCTAACAAAGGGCTTTTTTTCTTCCATTTTTCAAGAAGGATTTGTTTTGGCCTGTTTACTTTACCTATATATATAAATAAAATATATATATAAATAATTTACTAAACTTATCGAATGAACTTCTCATTGATGTATTGTTTCATCGAGATCGAATCCAAATAACGATGCCATTTTCTTGTTCCTGAATGGGCTTTTTCAATTTTTTTAGGTTTATGCTCTACTCCGAGTAAAGATAGGCCCGATTTTTATTTGCACATATAGGGCAAATGTCCCAATACCACGTCTTTTTGCTATGGCTTTTTTTATTTTTCAATTTCATTTATTTCATGTCTTCCACTAAATATTCAATGTATTCATTATATTACTCGATTGATTAAACAGTTTGAGATCGCTCCTGTTTATAAATAGAATATTATAAAAGTAGTAATCTTAGATATATTACCAATTGGGTTTTTTCTAAACGGAGCCTGGATACTTCATTTTTTTGGTCCAGTCGAGCCAACCATAAATTATTCTAATTGATAATATTAATCTGATACCCCTACAAAAAATAAATAGGATTAAATTGTATTTCACGCTCCAAACTTTTGATAATTCAATCAATCTTTTTTGGGCGAAAGAGGGGATATCTCGATCAGGGGAGAGAATGGGGAAATTCCATGTGACCCAATATATCTGACAAGTCGCACTATATGTCAACCCACGATGCATCTTCCTCTCCAGGACTTCGAAAAGGTACTTTTGGAACACCAATAGGCATAAAATGAAAGAAAAAAATTAAGTACTATATCTTACTTTGATGTGGAAGCGTAACAACGGGTTTATTGTCTTAATAAGATTAGCCTTTATCATAGTTTATCCATAAATTGAATAAGTTCATAACAATAACATAAAAAAAGAAAACCGAATGATTATGACTAAAGGAAAATTTTTACGAAACGAATGGGTCTTTGGAATGATATGAACAAATGGGTATGTCTTCACTCAGAGAAAATTAAAGTGGGATCAATCCCCTCTACCATTGCGTATTGGTACTTATCGGGTATAGAATAGATCTGCTTATTTTTGTTCCTACAAATGGAATTCGTCTATTATTACTATCTATTATTATTACTAAAAGAATAGAACAAATATTAATTCTTTCCTCGAGAAAATCTACCGAAAGAGTGGGTCCGGAGCATAGTTTTTTTACTTTTTACAATGCAATAAAGTTACATAGTGTCTATTATTCGTTGATTAAAGGGGTATTTCCATGGGTTTGCCTTGGTATCGTGTTCATACCGTCGTATTGAATGATCCGGGTCGTTTGATTTCTGTTCATATAATGCATACAGCTCTAGTTGCTGGTTGGGCCGGTTCGATGGCTCTATACGAACTAGCGGTTTTTGATCCCTCTGACCCCGTTCTTGATCCAATGTGGAGACAGGGTATGTTTGTTATACCCTTCATGACTCGTTTAGGAATAACCAATTCATGGGGCGGTTGGAGTATCACAGGAGGTACTATAACGAATCCGGGTATTTGGAGTTACGAAGGTGTGGCCGGGGCACATATTGTGTTTTCCGGCTTATGCTTTTTGGCAGCTATTTGGCATTGGGTGTACTGGGATCTAGAAATATTTTCTGATGAACGTACAGGAAAACCTTCTTTAGATTTACCTAAGATTTTTGGAATTCATTTATTTCTTTCAGGGTTGGCTTGTTTTGGGTTTGGCGCATTTCATGTAACGGGGTTGTATGGTCCTGGAATATGGGTGTCCGATCCTTATGGACTAACCGGAAGGGTACAATCTGTAAATCCAGCGTGGGGTGTGGAAGGTTTTGATCCTTTTGTTCCGGGAGGAATAGCCTCTCATCATATTGCAGCAGGGACATTGGGCATATTAGCCGGCCTATTCCATCTTAGTGTCCGTCCGCCCCAACGTCTATACAAAGGATTACGCATGGGAAATATTGAAACCGTCCTTTCCAGCAGTATCGCTGCTGTCTTTTTTGCCGCTTTTGTTGTTGCTGGAACTATGTGGTATGGTTCAGCAACTACCCCGATTGAATTATTTGGTCCCACTCGTTATCAATGGGATCAGGGATACTTCCAGCAAGAAATATATCGAAGAGTTAGCGCTGGGATAGCCGAAAATCAAAGTTTATCAGAGGCTTGGTCTAAAATTCCTGAAAAATTGGCTTTTTATGATTACATCGGTAATAATCCGGCAAAGGGGGGATTATTCAGAGCGGGCTCAATGGACAACGGGGATGGAATAGCTGTTGGGTGGTTAGGACACCCTATCTTTAGAGATAAGGAAGGGCGTGAACTTTTTGTACGTCGTATGCCCACTTTTTTTGAAACATTTCCGGTTGTTTTGGTAGACGGAGACGGTATTGTTAGAGCCGATGTTCCGTTTCGAAGGGCAGAGTCGAAGTATAGTGTCGAACAAGTAGGTGTAACTGTGGAGTTCTATGGTGGCGAACTGAATGGAGTCAGTTATAGTGATCCTGCTACTGTGAAAAAATATGCTCGACGCGCTCAATTGGGCGAAATTTTTGAATTAGATCGTGCTACTTTGAAATCCGATGGTGTTTTTCGTAGCAGTCCAAGGGGTTGGTTTACTTTTGGCCATGCTTCATTTGCTCTGCTCTTCTTCTTCGGACATATTTGGCATGGCGCTAGAACCTTGTTCCGAGATGTTTTTGCCGGTATTGACCCAGATTTGGATGCTCAAGTAGAATTTGGAACATTCCAAAAACTTGGGGATCCTACTACAAGACGACAAGTAGTCTGATACAAGATTGATTTCTTACTTTTATTTTTGTGATTTAATAACATAGACAGGGAGCCGGATAAATCTTGATTTGAATCGCTGCCTTTGCCCTTTCCTTGACTCTTTCTCTTTAGTTATCCGGGAGACGACCCAAAATAAACAGGCATGGAAGCTATAATTGTAAACCACAATCGAATCTATGGAAGCATTGGTTTATACATTCCTCTTAGTCTCGACTCTGGGAATAATATTTTTCGCCATCTTTTTTCGGGAACCACCTAAAGTTCCAACTAAAAAGATGAAATGATTTTTTATTATCTCGATTGAAGTAATGAGCCTCCCAATATTGGGAGGCTCATTACTTCAACTAGTCTCCGTGTTCCTCGAATGGATCTCTTAGTTGTTGAGAGGGTTGCCCAAAAGCAGTATATAAGGCGTACCCAGTAAAACTTACAAGTAAACCAGATATAGAGATGGCAACTAAGGTTGCTGTTTCCATTATTATATAATTTTAAGACCACAATGGATCTATGCTAAGATCATTTATTTACAATATAATGGTATACAAAGTCAACGGCTCTCACTGAATACAAAATAGGATTTATGGCTACACAAACCGTTGAGAATAGTTCTAGATCTGGTCCAAGACGAACCATTGTAGGGGATTTATTGAAACCACTGAATTCGGAATATGGTAAAGTAGCTCCAGGTTGGGGAACTACTCCTTTGATGGGTATTGCAATGGCTCTATTTGCGATATTCCTATCTATTATTTTGGAGATTTATAATTCTTCCATTTTACTGGATGGAATTTCAATGAATTAGATTCACAAGAACTACTAAATCGCTTTTCACTACAAAGTGAATCATTTAGGTCGTTTTTAGCCCATTCTATTTTTGGGTAGTTCGACCGTGGAATTTCTTTGTTTCTGTATTTCCGGAATATGAGTGTGTGACTTGTTATAATTGATCCTATGGATACTACAGAGAGTGGTTCTGTCATCTTGATACAGATGGTTTTACCTCGTCGGATATTCATTCTAGTATCCGGAACGCGCGGAATATAGGAAATAGATTACAAACTATTCTAACTATGATTCATATTTTATATTAAGACCTCGCGGGCCGGACTCCAAAAAAAAGAGTTAACCCCCAAATAGTTAAAAAAGGGGGTTAGAAGTGATAAATCGACAGATTTTTATTCTTTTTCCCGTTTATGCTTATTTTAATTAAGGGACAAACCTTTCTTTAAATTTTTATTCAGTATATCTATTCATTGAATAAGTGATGATCCAACGATTCTTACTCAGGGAATTTTTGGACTTAGTTTGAAGGTTTTCTTGAATCATCGTGGTTGTAGTATGAATCTGAGGTTTTAATCGATTCATAGGGTCTTAACAAGAGAATTCCTATCAATAATAAAGAAAACAGAAGTAAAACCGCGTTACACACAAATAAGAATAACAAATAAAAGAAAAAAAAATAGGTAAATAGAGGATTCAAGAGGCCTGTAACAATCAACATAAAGACGAATGAGCCAACTTGATATTTTTTAGCATTATAATCACAAAGAAGAGCTTTCAGATTTTTATTCTTTCGTATCTTTAGAGAAAAAGAAAGAGTGAATCATAGGAGGAAAGATAAATAAGTTTCAAACTTTTTATTACACATATCCATTCTAGCCAGTATTTGGGTGGTTTTTGTTTGAGCCGTACGAAATGAAATTCTCATATACGGTTCTCAGAGGGGGAGTTCCCTGGATTTACCTATCTCAATAAAGTATATGATTGGTTCGAAGAACGTCTTGAGATTCAGGCGATTGCAGATGATATAACTAGTAAATATGTCCCTCCCCATGTGAACATATTTTATTGTTTAGGCGGAATTACACTTACTTGTTTTTTAGTACAAGTAGCTACGGGATTTGCTATGACTTTTTACTATCGCCCAACGGTTACTGAGGCTTTTGCTTCCGTTCAATATATAATGACTGAAGCTAACTTTGGTTGGTTAATCCGATCAGTTCATCGATGGTCCGCAAGTATGATGGTGCTAATGATGATCCTGCACGTATTTCGTGTGTATCTCACCGGTGGCTTTAAAAAACCTCGTGAATTGACTTGGGTTACAGGTGTAGTTTTAGCTGTATTGACCGCATCTTTTGGCGTGACTGGTTATTCCTTACCCCGGGACCAAATTGGTTATTGGGCAGTCAAAATTGTAACAGGCGTACCGGAAGCTATTCCTGTAATAGGATCGCCTTTGGTAGAGTTATTGCGCGGAAGTGCTAGTGTAGGCCAATCCACCCTGACTCGTTTTTATAGTTTACACACTTTTGTATTACCTCTACTTACTGCCGTATTTATGTTAATGCACTTCCCAATGATACGTAAGCAAGGCATCTCTGGTCCTTTATAGAGAAGAAATAGTATTATAGATCATAGATATTTGTAATCAGTCATTTATCACTTCACTCAGGGTAGGAACAATAGGATTTCATTGCTATAAATATGGATTATTGAAAAGAATAAAACATGTATTTGGATCTTTTCCTTCAACCCCGCAAAATTGTATTATTTATTTGACACTAATGGTTGAAGTGAATTTTCTGAAGATAAAATGGATTATGGGAGTGTGTGGCTTGAACTATTGATTAGTCCGTGCAGATATATGCCTATCTGCCACATTTGTTTGAATTCACAACGAAATGTGTCT